GAAAAATGAACTTAATTAGATTATTATATTACAAACATATAGTATTTATTAACCTTTCAAAGATATATATAATAAAAAAGGGGAATCACTTAATTTCCTTTTCCCGCTTTCCCGGCCGACACAATATTTTTTATCATTAGATCTATCATTAAATTTTTGTCTATACTAAAAAGTAGTTTTTTTTTTAGTATTTCATAAAAAAAAAAAACTACTTTTTATATTGCTATTTTTATATTAAAATCTTATATATAAATAGCAATATATATGTAAACTAATAATAGGAATTTTTAACGAATGGAATCAAGAAGGACAAGATCGACACAAGAAAAGGATGTCTAAAATTCCTTTTCTTGTGTCGAAGACTAGCAAGATAAATAATACTCCCTATAGTCCCTAAATTTTGTTGTGTCGCCGATTTATGGTTCCCTCTTTTTTTTTCTGCGCTTGCTTTACTTATCTTATTTTAGTATATAGTCAAATTTTTCCATTCTAATAGAAAAAAAAACTCTTGATTATTGCTACATTCTATCAATTTCAATTGGTCAATAACGACAGAGTTACATCACACCCCCTCCCATAAAAAAAAATTTGTATTGAAAAATAAAGAAAAGGGGTAAAGTGAATTATTCTCAATATACATACTAGGATTAGGACTATGATACAAGTAATTCCTGACATCTGGTCGAAAAGGACTAGAAAATCTAAAGAGAGGCAAAAGGCTTTTCATAATTTTTTTGGTTCTTTTTTACGACTTTTATAAAGCTAAATAGACAGATCTAAAAATTCATTTCGGATAATTGAACCTTCTCAAACTGTTTCTTTTTAAGAACCAAAAAGATTTGTGCCAAAACAACCGATCCTAAGAAGAGCAAAAGTCCTTGGACACGTAATGGATCTTGAAGTACTATTTCCGCATCCCCCTGACCAAATCCACCCACATTAGGATTACTCGTTAATGGTTGATCGAGTTTAATGGATTCGCCCTCTGAAACAAGAAGTTCTAGGCCTCGAGGAATAATATCAATCACTTGGCGTCCATTCGATGCATCCACTATGGTTATTTCGTATCCCCCCTTTTCTTTTCGTAAAATTTTGCTTATTATCCCTCCTGCCGTAGCATTATAAACTGTATTGTTACTTTTGCTACCATCAGGATAAATCTGACCCCTTCCCCTGTTTCCGCCTACGTATATAGGATATTTTAAGAAGTGAACATCTTTATTAGTAGCAGGGTCTGGGGCAAGAATAGGAAAGGTTATTTCACTATATTTTTGACCAGGAACAGGACCTATCACAAGAATATTTTTATTATTGGGGCGATAATTCTGAAAAGACAGATTTCCTATCTTTTCTTTCATCTCGGGTGAAATACGATCAGGGGGGGCTAATTCAAACCCCTCCGGTAAAATAAGAACAGCTCCCACATTCAAAGCTCCTTTTTTACCATTAGCTAGAACTTGTTTTAGTTGCATATCGTAAGGAATTTTAACAACTGCTTCAAATACAGTATCAGGAAGTACCGCTTGTGGAACCTCAATATCCACGGGCTTATTAGCTAAATGGCAATTGGTACATACAATACGCCCAGTTGCCTCTCGTGGATTTTCATAATTCTGCTGGGCAAAAATCGGATATGCACTTGAAATGGATGCCCAAGTTATTATATATATCATGAGTGAGATAGATATGGAGCGAGTAATCTCTTCCCTTATCCAAGAAAAGGTATTTCTAGTTTGCATGGTCCAATCATTTATCCCGAAAATTTCTACAATAAAGTTAGGTAGGTTGATAATAAACTTCCCTAGCCACAATTCTGCTATTTACGTTTACTGAAAAAAATAAATTTTTTTTGTTGAAATATACAAGGAATACCTCGTGGGTAAAAAGAGTAAAGTAAATACGACTTTGATTTAGTTATGATGTATAAGGTAAGAAAGATTAGAATTGGATCAGTAAATCATTTTTTAGTCATTTATTGCATGATAAATCACTACAAGTGATGGAGATACACGATTTAAATAACGAAAGATCCAATATTTAAAAATTGTATCAAGAATGACTGGAAAGGTAGAAACTAGACCAGATAAAATTTGCTCATAATGAGCAAACCCAAAATCTTTGTAAATATAACCAATCATTAGTTCCCAACCGTGAGGCGAATGGAATCCGATACATAAATCAGTTAATAAAAGAATAGAAAAAGCTTTAATTGTATCACTTAAATTATATAGGAATTCTTGAACCCAAGAATTCAGAATAAAAAGCTTTTCCTTACCCCAAAAGGAATAACCACTTAGAATAACGAAAGATATTAGATTTGTCGAGAAGTGCAAGATTGTATGGATACGATACTCATTGTGTATCTTGATGAATTGGATCGTTTCTTTGTGGATTCCTAGACGAAATTGTTGTAAATCGGTTTCTGGGTATTCCTTTATCATTTCATCCAGCTGGAATAGTTCCTCTAATTGTATGAATTTTTCTAGAACACTTTTTTCTTGAATATCATTCAAAAAAGTTTTGCATTGTCTAGTATTCCACCAATTAGTAATCCAAGTTTTCAAACTTTTTTTACAGCAGAGAGAGATCAACCAGGGCAAAAAGACTATAGATGTAAAATAAAAAAAAGGAATGAATGTTTTCTTTTTTGCCATTTTGAATCTGTGAATTGTTAATGAACCTGCCTCATTTGTTGATTCTATTAGATCTAATATTTCTATCGAGCATGAGTTTCTATTATAATTCGAATAGAATGTATTCAGCCTATGAATCCATTTTCTATTTTTCTTTTGATTCAATACTTAGTCTTTGCTTTGAATCTATAAAGAATACAGAAATAGACTCAGAATACACTTCCAATTTGAATCAATAAAAAATTTTTGTTTCTAGGATGTTATTCCGACTTTTTTCGATCAACACTAAAAGAACGTTTTCAAATTTCTATACGAAGAAACTCCTTTTCTATCAAATATATAAAAAAAAATGAGCCTAAAAGAATAGATGAATGTTCAATTGAAAAAAAAAAATAAAGAAATTCTTTAGTTTTTTCTTCCTACTGCCAAAGCGTTTAGTCTTTTAAAATTAATTAATTTCAAAAAACTTCAATTGGTACACGCAAGAAGTAAGCCAATTCGGCAGCTTTTTGCTCAATTTCTCGTGTAGTAAAATTCTCATCAGTACGAATTAAAGGAATAGCCCCTTGACCTCGAATTTCCATATAAAGGACACGCCGAGCAGAAACACCCTCTTTAACTTCTATTCTGATGGACTGAATATCTTTCATAAGGAATCGTAAAAAGATGCGACGACTTTTTCCAGGAAATCCCCAACGAAAAATACGCACTATTCCTTCTTTTCGGTCGAAAAGATCATAACCACTACCCACATTCCACAAAATAGTGCACCACAAATAGCAACTAATAAAGAGACCTGCGATCCCATAGAAAGACATCACAATCCCTTGCGGAAAAAAAACGATTTGCTGAGATGGAAATAACGATATAAAATTTCTACCAAGATAACTGGAAGTTCCAACCAATAAGAATCCCACTGAACCTAAAAATAGTATAAAGGCCCAGAAGAAATTACTTTTTTTTCGAGACCCCGTTATAAATTCTATCCATATAGATTCTGATCGCCAACTCATATATATTAGATCCAGTTATACAATTTTTTTTGGAATTGAGAAAATATGACTTTCCTTTCTTTTTCAAAGTGACTCTCATCAACTATTTTGTTGTGAACCTTTACCTTAGGAGTAATTCATAGAATTTTTTATATCTAAAATAATAACATCTCCTTCCTTTATATGCTCCCCTATAGCTATATACATACAAATAAATACATTGACTTGAATTTAATACATCGGCCCGATGATGATACTTTTTTTTTCAAAAGAGCGCAAATTTTTTTACCCATATAATACGTTTACACATGCATAAGAGCTTTTTTTAATTTATGTTTGTAGGAATCTATGTGTTATACAATATTCTACCAAATGGGTCTTATCGAATCGAAGTTTTTAAAATAAAAAAGGAGTGATACGATTAGGTCTCATCCGATCTAAAAAATCTTATTTTTTTGAATATGAAGAAATAAAGAAGCCATTGCAAGTGCCGGAAAGACTAGGCCTACTAAAGGCACAAAAATAGAGGGTAAGTTGTTGAAAGTTGTCATAAAAAGGGTACCTCAATTTAATATTTGTACCTGTTATTGTTATATTCTGAATTCTAAAGATATATTAGAATATCTTGTATTTTTTTTATTTCTATTATTTTTTATTTCTATTATATATATATTATAATTATACTTAAGTATCTTTAAGTAAATATATATCTAATACAAATATAGAACCTAATAGAAATAGAATAAAAAATAGGTACAAGAAGCGTCAAAATAAATAAATGGACTTATTCATCTTTCAAAATAAACAAAATAAAATAAAATAAAATAGATGTATCATAATCCCTATGATTCTTTTTGTTTTTTTTTGTCTTATATTTCGATGTAGTGATTAATAAATAAAAAATTTTATTCCATTACAAATTTCTACACAATTTATTAGAATCTGATCCAAAAACAGGGAGTTTTCGGGAAATGAAAAAAGATGGAAGACTCTCTATAGATCTGTATATATCTCTATTTGAGATATCTATACATATGCAAGCAAGAGAGGAAAACGAACTTTGTTTTATTTGTCTAGTCGAATTTGAACTTCCCGAAAGCAAAAATTCACTTTTTATCTTGTTGATAGAGGTTTACTGAGTAGTAAACATAAAAAAAATGATTCTCAATAAAAATGCATTTTTAGGGTTTTCGTTTAATTCTGATAAGCTAACTGTTATATTTGATTTAATTTTTGTTCAAAGGAAAAAAAGCATGGAGCTGAAATAACTCACTCAGAACACCTTTTAAAGTATTACGTGGTACAATTGCATCCAACAAGCCCTTACGTAATAAAGATTCAGCCGCCTGTGAACCTTCAGGCATAGCTTTTTTCA